TCTATTTTCTTTAGTTATTCACTAGAACAATTATGATCTGGAAGTCAATCCGGGGCAAGTGTTCGGATCTATTATGACATAGCAGTGAGGCGCTCAACGGACCCTTTTTATCTTATAAAACCTTTTCTGGACTTTGAATTGAAGTGAAACAATTTTTTGTGCAAACTAGTGTATTCATATCTCAATTAGAAGTTCCTAGATGGAACGACTTTCATTTTCTGTCAGAAGATATGAATATGTACTCTATTTCAAACCACATGAGCAATCGTTAGCATTACTAGGAGACATACCGGTATTTCTATTTTATTTTGAATTTAGTCTTTATTCATTCGAAGGTCTCTTTTATTAGTTTGAATAGCAGAAAAAAATAGAATTCTCTACTGTATCCCCGTATCGTTTATACCGACGAAATACCAAACGAAATAGAACGATTTTAGAAGGGATATAATGAAATTCTTTGATTGGTTGTTCCTAGAGAAATGATCCGTTTTCTATGGGATAGAGACAACAAACAATTAATTATAACAAATAAAAAATCAAAATCGAAATAAAAAAAATTCTAAATCGACTAATAATATTCCAAAAACGAAATCGAATATTACAATAAAAAATCGAATAAAATAAACAGAATGTTCTTATTCGAAACGCCCTGTGATCTTCAACCAATTCTGCGCTTCAATATAATTACCAGGCGTAAGGGCTATAGCTTGTTTCCAATACTTAGCGGCTTGATCGAACCAAGCCTCCGCAATTTCAGAATCTCCCTGTCGAATGGCCTGTTCTCCGCGGTCGGAATAGGTGAGTAAACTCCTTCCCTTAGAACCGTACTTGAGAGTTTCCTGCCTCATACGGCTCACCAGTCAATTCTTTTGGTGTCCCATTTTTTTAATGGATCATAGACCATATCTAATTGAATGAGATTTCTTATAGAATAGATTCGATCTATTCCATTTTTTTGCGAGTTAACCAAAAGAAAAGGGGTGTTAAATTCCATGAGTTTCAAACTTGAATTTTGATTAATACAAAATGGAATCCGTTTTATAGTTTTATCTTTTCTCCTACCTTCCGAAGAATAAAGCATCAGCATTTCCACTATTATTCGAATTCGAATTTTCTGAAAGGTAACTATCTCGGTTTCATATATTATATACTTTCCATATATGATATAGAAATCTATAGAATCTTTGAAAAATACTTTTTTTTTCTTCATAAGAAAGAAAAGACTTACTATCTTTGGGATCTGATACTACACCGCTGCTCCAAATTTTAGGGGATCAACTCTATTACATAAGCGGATTCCTAACTTTGTATATCATAATACTTTTATATCATAATATTAAGTAAGCAGTTCTTATTGTATCGGCTCAAAACCTCTCTAATTGATCTTTACGGCGCTTCCTCTATCAATTAGATCCTTTATCCATAGAATAAAGTATCTAGGCATATCTATTTCTTCCTATTTCGACTTCTATGAAGTTTCTTTCTTTACTACAGCTGATAAAAATCGTTGTTTTGGACAATATATATGTAGAAAGCCTTTTTATAGTTATAGTATTTTTATAGTTATAGTATTTCTTAGCGGATTTGCTCTTTCTTTTTTTTCTTTCTATAGTGGAGATAGTCGCACGTAATGACAGATCACGGCCATATTATTAAAAGCTTGTGGTAAGAACGGGTTTCGTTCTAGTGCCCGAAAATAATATTCCAAAGCTTTCGTATGTTCTCCGTTACTTGTGTGGATAAGGCCTATGTTATAAAGTATATAACTTCGATCATAGGGATCAATTTCTAGTCGCATAGCTTCATAATAATTCTCGAAAGCTTCCGCATAATTTCCTTCGGATTGAGCCGACATCCGTTACGGTCGTCATTCAGTTCGAAGAATCTCCGCTCCAGAACCGTACGTGAGATTTTCATCTCATACGGCTCCTCCTTTATGTGCATAATGATAAAAATACATAGAATCAAAAAAGATTGCAATATTCTCATTATCAACTGAGCAGGGCTAGTGTTTTTACACGAAATCTCTAGCCAACCTTCCTGTAAAAGTGTAAAAGGTCTTTTCTTAACATCATATTGGTACTGGATAAAAAAATGGTAACTCCAACAATTTCTTTGTCCTCAACGTCGCTTAATTTCCAGGAATTAGGCACTTCAACAGTCTTCGATGGTTATACGGATATCCAAAATACGAACGAGATGGATGTTTGTTTGTCCCAACCATTCTTGTTAGTCCCGATCCCGATAAGGAAGGGGATAATTTTTAACAAAGTTTTCGTGTTGTTGATTCGTAGGCGTAGTGCTTCTTCCATCATGCCGCCTATTGGTACTAGTGGAGTAGGGTTGACCTAAGCCATAGGTATAGGTAGAACCTTTTGCTTAATACTATAAATCGAAAATGGAAGCATATGAGGCTGCATTAATCGGGGATACACGACAGAAGGAATTAATTGTTTTAAACTTCACCTTCAGCAAGCGTAGATTTTTTTCCATTTTTTTT